CATTATTGGTCGATAGAGAATCAAAGTTTATTTACCAATGAATCGCGAAATGCTATGGTTCTTACATATGATTTATTAATTTATTCAGAAGTAATTCGCCGAGATCATGCACTTTTTTCCTATTTATCCTATAAAAAAAGAATATAAATTATAAATAAAGCGCAGCCGGTTGGACCCAACCTATTCTTGAAATATACAACTCGCACACACTCCCTTTCCAAAAAAAATCAATACACCAAGCACTACACTTAGATTTATTGGATTTGTTGCTAAAATATCGGTATTAAACCCGAAACTCCCGACGGATGGCCAACGGCCCAAGGAAAGGAAAGAATCGGTTACGTTTTTCATATGTTCTCCTCTTATAGATAGGACTAACAAAGAACAGAGTTCTTTTTGTATCACTTCGCTCGCCCTTTTTTTTGAAGTTTCCAATAAGTATCTTATTGGGTTAGGTCCTAGGTCTCATGTCAATTGCGAAATATCTCTTTTGTTGAATTCCTAAAATAAAAGTAAACAAGTTTTCCATAGTAGACGGAAAAGAAGAAAGCGAGCAAATCTACGAATTCCTCATCCTCAAATAAGGCCTTCCCGGGGTATGGTATTGTCTCAACAAATACATAGTTTAGGAGTAAAGTGTTGATATAATTCGCAGAAGTCAACGGCAACGAGTTAATAGAAAAAAAAATATGTAACGTACTTTTTTATTTGAATTCTAGGATTCAATTAAACAAAAGGATTCGCAAATAAAAGCGCTAAAGCCACGACCAGCCCATAAATTGTCAAAGCTTCCATAAAAGCTAGACTCAACAATAAAGTACCTCGTATTTTACCTTCTGCTTCCGGTTGTCTTGCAATACCCTCTACGGCTTGGCCCGCAGCAGTACCTTGACCAACTCCAGGCCCAATAGAAGCAAGCCCTACGGCCAATCCAGCAGCAATAACGGAAGCGGCAGAAATAAGTGGATTCATGATAAGTTCCTCATACTAAAAAAAAAAAATAGTTAATGATACAAGTAACCAATGAATTATTACTTAATTTGATCATTCAAATCTATCGAGTCGAAGTAACTAAAAACTTCGAATGAAAATAAGAAATTAGATAGGGATAACCCTTATATAACTAGATATATATCTAATATCACATATACATTAGTTTCTTTCATAACGTAAACCACCCGTATTTTATATTGAATCAGATTCTAGAATCTTTCTTCGAAAGATATACAGGGTCTGGGCAAACTTATAGACATTACCATATATCTACCATGACCCACCAATCCATCTTTTTTTCACACTTTCATAAGTCTATCTTTCCCCCTACAACTCTAACCGTATATACATACGTATTTGTATCTATTATGTTCCCCGACCAAGAACCGAGTAGATTATCTTGAATCATGCATTTCCGGAATTGGGATAATCTAAAAAAAAAAAGACTATTTCGAAAGCTAATCAATGATGACCTTCCATGGATTCCCCTATATAAGCCGCGGCTAAAGTTGCAAAAATAAGAGCCTGAATACCACTTGTAAATAATCCAAGAAACATAACAGGTATAGGAACTACTAAAGGTACTAAAGAAACAAGAACAACAACTACTAATTCATCAGCCAATATATTCCCGAAAAGTCGAAAACTAAGAGATAGGGGTTTTGTGAAATCTTCTGAGATGTTAATTGGTAAAAGTATTGGGGTTGGTTGAATGTATTTCCCAAAATAACCTAATCCTTTTTTGGTAAGACCCGCATAAAAATATGCCACTGACGTCAGTAAAGCTAAAGCAACAGTAGTGTTTATATCATTCGTGGGGGCGGCTAACTCCCCATGAGGTAACTGTATGACTTTCCAAGGTAAAAGGGCACCTGACCAGTTAGAAACAAAAATAAATAGGAACATAGTTCCAATAAAGGGAACCCAGGGACCATATTCTTCTCCAATCTGAGTCTTGCTCAAGTCTCGAATAAATTCAAGAACATATTCGAAGAAATTTTGACCGTCGGCCGGAATGGTTTGTGGATTTCGAACGGCTATGATGACTGAACCTAATAAGATAGCAATTACGACCCAAGAAGTGATAAGTACTTGGGCATGAATTTGTAAACCTCCTATTTGCCAATATAAATGTTGACCAACTTCTACACCTGATATATCATATAATCCTTTGAGCGTTTTAATGGAACATGGTATAACATTCATATTGTCCTCGGACAGAAATCAACTTAAAAAAAGGAATTATTTTGATTCAACCATCTCTTTCTCAACTCAACCCATCTCTACTTTAATCATTAATCATATATTTAGGATATCAAGAAATCACATAAAAAAGAGAAATATCCCAATTTTCTCTTTTTTTAATCCAAGACAAGAATAGTAACCGATTCAATAAATCTATGAAGTTCCCGACTAATTAACCAATCTTATTATTCTTAATCATAACATAATCATAATCAACAACTTCTTATATAGCCAGAACGACCTTTACAAATTGCGGATACTAATTTATTAAGAATCAATCGAATTGAAGCTATAGCGTCATCGTTGGCTGGAATCGAAATATCTGCGAGATCGGGGTCACAATTTGTATCAATTAAACAAATCGTCGGAATCCCCAAAATGATACATTCTCGGAGGGCTGTATATTCTTCTTGCTGATCGACGATGATTACAATATCGGGCAACCCCGTCATATATTTGATCCCACCCAGATATGTTTGCAAAGTAGATAATTTTCTCTTCAACATTGCAGCATCTCTTTTGGGGAGACCATTGAGTTTCCCCATCTTTTGTTCTGCTCTTAAATCCCTAAACTTATGCAGTCTCGTTTCTGTAGTAGACCAATTCGTTGACATACCACCAAGCCATTTTTTATTAACATAATGACATCGAGCCCTTATTGCAGCTGATGCTACTGAATCCGCTGCTTTATTTTTGGTACCAACTATTAAGAAATCTTTTCCCCCACTTGCTGCATCAAAAACTAAATCACAGGCTTCTGATAAAAAACGAGCAGTTCTAGTAAGATTTGTAATATGAATACCTTTACGCTTTGCAGAGATGTAAGGGGCCATTCTAGGATTCCATTTTTTAGTACCATGGCCAAAGTGAACTCCCGCTTCCATCATCTCTTCTAAATTGATGTTCCAATGTCTTCTTGTCATTTTTTTCCCACACTTTCTCTTTTTTTTGAACAAATAAAAAATTGTTCCGACGGAACCTTCTACCGGGATTGATCGTTGATACACAGCCCCAACCATTCATTTTTATTATTAATATTTCATTTTATTTATTACCAAATCAATAAATAGAAAGTCAAAAGAAAGAATGAATCTACCCTTACCTTAGGAATCATGAAATCGCGTAAATTATTTTTCTGGTGTCTCATGGAAATTGTTTGGGACGCAAGAAAAAAAAAATTCTCTATGATGTAACAAAATATCTCTCATTTCCAACTCGAATAGATTTTTCTTTTGGATTTCCAAATGAATGTTCTTGTCTTGCCTTGAGCGGTACGCTAATTTTTGGAATCCGGTACCGGCAGGGATAATCCCCCCCAGAACAACATTCTCTTTCAGGCCCTTCAACCAATCAATACGGCCTCGTAGAGCAGCTTTTGCTAAAACTCTAGCAGTTTCTTGAAAACTTGCTTCAGATATGAAACTTTGAGTATTCAGGGATGCCTTCGTTATTCCCAATAAGATTGCCCTATAACAGATTGCTTCGTCCAAAGCACGCCCCGCTCGTTCCGCTCGCAACAATCCGATTAATTCTCCGGGTAAAAAAACATTGGACATTCCATCTTCTGAAACCAACACTTTTGATGTTACTTGACGTACAATAATCTCTATATGTCTATTATGAATCTGCACCCCCTGGGATCGATAAACCTTTTGAATCTTATTAACCAAAGAGATACGACTTTGGGCTATGGTTAGCTCAGCTCCAATCAAGAATCCCCAGGGGATTCCAAGAATTTTTGGTATACGTTCGTTCCAACTTTCAACTCTCCTTTCAAGGTTCATCGATATTGAACCAATCGAACGCACTTCTAAGATTTGTTCCACTTTTGGAAGACCCTGTGTTATGTCACCAGATCGCGATTTTTCATATATAAACGTAACTAATGTATCTCCTTCATAAAGGGGTTCCCCATAATGTCCACGAACCGTTGCTCCTGGAGTAGCCAAATAGGGCTTAGCTGATCTTATAACTAAAGAGTCAATATCAATAATGAAAATTTGACCTGATTTTTTTATGTATGATCCATCTTGAAATAGACATATATTTTCACAAAGAAATTGCCCAAGGCTCATTATTGCGTATGTCTCTTCCCAAAAATGGATTTCGATTTCGATAAAGTACCGATATAAATAGAGTGGAGTCAAAATGATGTCATCACCCGTAGAAATCCTTTTATTTTCAAATATTATATAGCAATGAAATACTTGAAATACTTGGAAAGTCTGTTTCAAATTGTCAAGTTTCAAATATTTATTTAACAAGATCTGATTATGAGTTATTAAATGAAAAGATGAATGAAAATTCACTATTTTAGGTACAATAGTACCTAAGGGGCCAAACCAATCCCTTATTGGTTTTACGGGGTCCAACCATGTGGTCACATCGTTGTTATATTTCAAACCGTTGACGTTGAATGGACTAACTCGAGAACAGTTGAATGATGACAAAATTATCAAAGACTCACATTCCTTATTTCGATTCAACAACGTACCGATAGTTCCTTGATGTTGGGTAAATGATTGAATCTTTGCCTTGGAAAAAAAAGGATTGGTATTGGTACGATCTAATCGATTATCGGGAATTAATCCCGAACCCACCGTATCATACCTTTTTCCGGTATACGAAGTTGTAGACTTGACTAACTCAATTCTTATGAAATCGCGAATCAGATCATTTGCCCTTACCTCAACAAAGGAAGCATGAACCTCTTCTATCGAACCATTTTTTTCTTGGCCCCAGTTCAATACTAAGCAAGCCCG